ATATTCCTAAGATAACACGTAATTAGTCTCCGTTCTATTAATTGAATTGCAATTAAACTCGGCCCACCCTTGTTATTTCTATTTATACTACTACTAAAATAAAAATAAAAGGGTGGGCCGACTACAAATATTCTATTGCACGTATTTTGGATAATAAATACATATTTTATATCTCTAGATATCGCAGATTTGTCTTCAAAAATCTAAGACTCAAGTGTTTCTATTGTTGTCTTGGATCCACAATGAAACCTATGGATCCTTCGGATTGGTCTATTCTTTCGAAGTATCATAAACCTTTCGACCCATCCTGCATTTTGTCTTTTTTGTTCCATGTTGTAATAGAACCAAAAATTCTTACTTTAGTTATTAGACGAGATTTTAGGAAAAGATTCTTTCTAGGTTCTAGGAAAGAAAAAATCTTTCTTTTTTGTTGTTCGATGCGAAGACACAGGAAAAAACTCTTTATCATTCTGTTTCGAATGAAAGGAATTTGATCCTATTCATATCATAGTGAAGTCTTACCCCCAGATTCCCACAAAAAAAAGAAAAGAGAATCCTTTTTCACACTTCTTGTTAGTAGTGATTGTTTAGTCGGATAAGAACTAATAGCTAATTGGAATATATGTCAATATATTCAAATTCACGCTAGAATAATTGACAGATATACAAATGGACAATAGAATACTTGACAAAGATTCGAATTGAGGATATGGTCAATTGATCTTGACAAAGATTTGAATTGACCATATAATAATAATTGAATCTTGACAAAGATTCGAATTGACCGTATAATAATAATTGAATCTTGACAAAGATTCGAATTGAGGATATGATCAATTCCAATTGATACTGCTTGACGGGGATTCGAATTGACGGTATACTGAAGAATTAAGGAATTTTGTATCATAGTCCCAATGACTATAACTACGATTCCACATTTCCACAGCAAAGTGAGAAGTTTCGGTATACTGAAGAATTAAGCAATTATGTATCACAGTGCCAATCACTATAACTAGACTTCCATACTTAACTTACGTTTCCATACTTAACTTACGTTTCCACATCAAAGTGAGCTATAACTATTCATCATTTTACAGGAAGGGAGTCTTATTTTATGACCATTCAATGTAAAGAATTAACAAGCGAGTTTGAAGTTATAAGAAAATCGGCGGACAATCTTTTGACTATTGAAAATAGTACTGAAGATTCGAGTAGTAGGGCTGAAAACCTTAATAAAGGTCTTGAAATCGGGGGGGACACTGGTGATTTGACTAGATCTAACGATCTCGATTCAAGTCAAAAATATCGACATTTGTGGGTTCTATGCGAAAATTGTTATAACTTAAATTATAAGCAAGTTGTAAAATTAAAAATTTGTGAATCTTGCGAATATCACTTGAAAATGAGTAGTTCAGAAAGAATCGAAAGTTCGATTGATTCCGACACCTGGGATTCTATGGACGAAAATTTGGTGTCTCGCGATCTCGAGGAGGAGCTTCGAGATTTTCTTAGTCAAAAAGAAGAAGAAGAAAAGAAAAAGAATTGGAAGCCAATAAAGCACATTCTAACGGAAATTGATTGTCTAATTCGCCTAATCGCGGACTTGTATTTGGAGTCGATTCAAAAAGTACTTGGGGATATGTGGATCGAAAGACTTAGAAGTGACCTATTATATGCAGTTTTACAGAAGTTGCGAAAAAAGAAAAATGAATATATGAAAATTATTATAGATTATCATTTTGATCGGTCCAAATGGTTGATGTGGAATGAGGATTTTTCTGATATCATCAGGGATTTGAAGTTCATAAATCAGCTACCGAAGTTGGGGTTGGAGTGGGCGGCTCGTGGATTGGATGAGGATGAAATCGCGGAGCAACTTTATTTGGTTTCGGGTACATTCAATTCATCTAGGTTTATTGAGGAAGAACCTTATTTGGATTCGGATAAATCCAATTCGGATGAATTGCATTCGGATGAATTGAATTCAGATGAATTGGATTTGGATGAATTGAATTCAGATGAATTGGATTCGGATAAATCCAATTCGAATGAATTGCATTCGGATGAATTGCATTCGGATAAATCCAATTCGGATGAATTGCATTCGGATGAATTGCATTCGGATGAATTGCATTCAGATGAATTGGATTCGGATGAATTCAATGAGGAACCTTATGAAGATTATATTGATTCTTATCAAACAAAGACGGGATTAACGGAGGCTGTTCAAACAGGCATAGGTCGACTAAATGATATTCCTGTAGCAATTGGGGTTATGGATTTTGAGTTTATCGGAGGTAGTATGGGATCCTTAGTTGGGGATAAAATCACCCGTTTAATTGAGTACGCTACCAACCAATCTCTACCTCTTATTATAGTGTGTGCTTCGGGGGGGGCACGCATGCAAGAAGGGAGTTTGAGCTTGATGCAAATGGCCAAAATATCCTCTGCCTTATATGATTTTCAATCAAAGGAAAAGTTATTTTTTGTACCAATTCTTTCATCCCCTACTACCGGTGGGGTAACGGCTAGTTTTGGCATGTTGGGAGATATCATTATTGCCGAACCCAACGCCTACATTGCATTTGCGGGTAAAAGAGTAATTGAAGAACTCTTGAAGATAACAGTACCGGAAGGTTCACAAGAGACTGAAAATTTATTCGAGAAGGGCTTATTCGACCTAATCGTACCGCGTAATCTTTTAAAAACCGTTCTTAGTGAATTATTGCAGTTCCACGGCTTCTTTCCTTTGAAGTCAAATTCTACTCACCTAGAGTACGCTAAGTTCAACTAGTTGATTTAATTAGTGGATTTGTAGGAAACAAGTAGTTAGTTTATCAGAATTGAAGTAAAAAAGAAATAAAAAATTGTCATACATATCTTTCACGAATAAGTCCATCTATTTAGTTCTTAATTTCTTGGACTTATTCTATTTCTATATATCCGCTTTAGATACTTAGATCTCTACTATGAATTTAAAAATTCGTAATAATTAGAATTAAGAGTTTTAATTATTATAAATCTAAAATATTCAAAAAAAAAAATAACAGGTGCAAATAGTCAATCGAGGTACTACATTTTATGACAACTTTCCATTTTCCCTCTATTTTTGTGCCTTTAGTAGGCTTAGTATTTCCGGCACTTGCAATGGCTTCTTTATTTCTTCATGTTCAAAAAAACAAGATTGTTTAGATCCGGGGGTTCATCCTTTTTTTGGAAACTAAGATTTGGAGCATAACACAGATCTTTTTGGGGTAAATAGGGTCTAAAATATTTTTTCTGCCGAAAAAGTTCTTATGTCTGCAGAAAATGATCTATAGGTAGATGAATTCTAGCTAGTTTCAAATAGATCAGGATCATTTGATGACTAAAATGTGTAAAGTTGGTGGATCTAGGTGTATATCGATATATATATTTGGATCATATGTATGGGGGGTATGTTATTATTATTTTAGATTGAACCAATTTCATGAATTATTCCTTACTACTACTACTTATAAATAAATGGTTCATCTCAAACTAGTACTAGTTCACATCAAACTAGTACTAGTTTCTGAGAGTTCCTTCGTAAACAGCAAAGGAAAGTTAAAATAATTTGGGGTATTCTCCCAAATTTCAATAATTTCAATAAAATAAAATAAACTATGAGTTGGCGATCAGAACATGTATGGATAGAAGTTAGAACAGGATCTCGAAAACTAAGTAATTTTTTCTGGGCCCTTGTCGTTTTTTTAGGTTCATTAGGATTCTTAGTGGTTGGAACTTCTAGTTATCTTGGTAAAAATTTGATATCTTTTTTTCCGTCTCAGCAAATCCTTTTTTTTCCACAAGGGATCGTGATGTCTTTCTACGGGATTGCGGGTCTCTTTATTAGTTCTTATTTGTGGTGCACAATTTCCTTGAATGTAGGTAGTGGTTATGATCGATTCGATAGAAAGAAAGGAAGGGGTTGTATTTTTCGTTGGGGATTCCCTGGAAAAAACCGTCGCATATTCCTTCGATTCCGTCTAAAGGATATTCAATCCATTAGACTAGAAGTCAAAGAGGGTATTTCTGCTCGCTGTATCCTTTTTCTAAATATTAGAGGCCGGGGGACTATTCCGTTGACCCGGGCTGATGAGAATTTGACTCCACGACAAATGGAAGAAAAAGCCGCGGAATTGGCCCTTTTCTTGCGCGTACCAATTGAAATCTTTTGAGAAAAAAAAAAAAAGAATTGGGCTGAAGAAGGAATGCTTTCTCAGCAAGAGGAAAAACTACAAGAATCTTTTTTCTATAATCTATAAGATAACTTAACTGAAGTTTCACCTGAACGTTTAGTCGAGTCAAAGCCGGCCTATATTCTCTGGAATAACTATAAAACAAAACTCTTTTTTCTTATTTCTTCATTTTTCTTATTTCTTCATTTCTTCATTTTTCTTATTTCTTCATTTGAATTTGAATCGAAGTCTTAGTCTATTTCTGTATTCTCTCTAGATATTGAAACAAAATCACAAAAAATAGATTTGATACCTTGTCTAGAACTCACGTGTGAAAAAACTATTAGATCACAGAGAGTCAACGGGGTTCATTAACAATTCACAGATGAAAAATGGCAAAAAAGAAAACACCTACCCCCCTTTTGTATCTTGCATCTATAGTCTTTTTGCCTTGGGGGATTTCTCTCTCATTTATGAAAAGTATGGAATCTTGGATTACTAATTGGTCGAATACTGGTCAATCCGAAATTTTTTGGAATGATATTCAAAAAAAAAATCTTCTAGAAAAGTTCATAGAATTAGAAGAAATCCTGCTCTTAGACGAAATTTTCAAGGAATACTCGGAGACACATCTACAAAAGCTTTCTATAGGAATCCAAAAAGAAACGATTCAATTAATCACGATACACAACGAAGATCGTATCCATATGATTTTCCACTTATCAACAAATATAATCTGTTTTGTTATTCTAAGCGGCTATTCTATTTTAGGTAATGAAGAACTTGTTATTCTTAACTCTTGGACTCAGGAATTCCTATATAACTTAAGTGATACAATAAAAGCTTTTTTGATTCTTTTAATAACGGATTTATGTATCGGATTTCATTCACCCCACGGGTGGGAGCTAATGATTAGTTCTGTCTACAAAGATTTTGGATTTGTTCATAATGATCAAATTATATCTGGTCTTGTTTCCACCTTTCCAGTTATTCTGGATACTATTTTTAAATATTGGATTTTCCGTTATTTAAATCGTGTATCTCCGTCACTGGTAGTTATTTATCATTCAATGAATGATTGACAAATGATCCACCAATAGTAATCTCTAATCCAAAAACCTTCTATCCGGTGGATTTTCCATCCCAGAGTATTTCAGTAAAATTCTAGAAAATAGCAGAATCGTGGATAGGGCCCTGTACTAGCGACCTATCCCAACTTATTGTAGAAATTTTCGGATCAATGATTAGACTATGCAAACTCAAAATACTTTTGCTTGGATAAAGGAACAGATTTCTCGATCTATTTCCGTATCGCTCATGATATGTATCATCACCCATACGTCGATTGCAAGTGCATATCCCATTTTTGCACAGCAGGGTTATGAAAATCCACGAGAGGCGACCGGGCGTATTGTATGTGCGAATTGCCATTTAGCTAACAAACCAGTAGATATTGAGGTTCCACAAGCAGTACTTCCGGATACTGTATTTGAAGCAGTTGTTCGAATTCCTTATGATAAACAAGTGAAACAAGTTCTTGCTAATGGTAAGAAGGGCGGTTTGAATGTAGGGGCTGTTCTTATTTTACCGGAGGGTTTTGAGTTAGCTCCTTCCGACCGTATTTCTCCAGAGATGAAAGAAAAGATAGGAAATTTGTCTTTTCTGAACTACCGCCCTGCTAAAAAAAATATTCTTGTGATAGGGCCTGTCCCCGGTCAGAAATATAGTGAAATCACCTTTCCTATTCTTTCTCCCGACCCCGCTACTAAGAAAGATGTTCACTTCTTAAAATATCCTATATACGTAGGGGGGAATAGGGGAAGGGGTCAGATTTATCCCGACGGAAGCAAGAGTAACAATACAGTTTATAATGCGACGGGAGCGGGTATAGTAAGTAAAATCATACGAAAAGAAAAGGGAGGATATGAAATATCCATCACTGATCCGTCGGATGGACGTCAAGTGGTTGATATTATCCCTCCAGGACCGGAACTTCTTGTTTCCGAGGGTGAATCCATCAAATTGGATCAACCATTAACCAGTAATCCAAATGTTGGTGGATTTGGTCAGGGAGATGCCGAAATAGTACTTCAAGATCCATTACGTGTACAAGGTCTTTTGTTCTTTTTGGGATCTGTTGTTTTGGCACAAATCTTTTTGGTTCTTAAAAAGAAACAGTTTGAGAAAGTTCAATTGGCCGAAATGAATTTCTAGACTCGCGAATTTATCAACATCAAGGTCGTAAAAAGAACTCGATTCTTGTTGTCGATTATGTATGAAAAAAAAATGAAATTATGAAAAACCTTTTATTTACTTTATGATTTTTTTTTAGCCAAATTGCATTAGTACGACTATGTGATTTTTGTTTTTGCTAGATTTCAATGGGAGGCATTTGATTCGATTTCAACTAGAATCCAATTGGTATAGATATTCGTATAATAAACGGGTAATAGAACGAACTCGAAATGCGGGAAACAAAAAAGTCTAGGGGGATTATTCGTCTTCCTACTCTTTGGACACAAGAAAAGGAATTTTCTCTACCCTTTTCTTGTGTCCAAAGATTAATAATTTTGGATCCTGTTCGTCAAAAATTCCTAGTCTTGGTGGCGGTTTTCCAGATGTATCAGAACTTTTTTTTTTTTTACGTACAATTACATTACAATAGAGTAGTGGACAAAAAAAAGGGGGAAGTTCATTTTATGAATGAAATTCTATTAATTAAATGAAATAGAACTTATTCATCAATGAACTTTCCATTTTTCTGAGATACTCAAATAAAAATAAAAAAAACTCAATATAAATGGAGTAAGAGTATAGAAAGTATTTGTCCGATATCAAATCTACAGAAATATATTGATTCCGGGTAATTTGCGTAATTTTCCCTTTCGTCTAACTTGGAAAAGATCCATAGATACTATCAAGATCAAAGAACGGGTATTTTGAATCAATCAATAAAGTTCATTTTTCAAAAGCACCAGAGAATGGGCTTTTTTAAAACAACCTAAAAAGAAATCCGCCTTGCCATTTACACTACACGAAAAAAATCTGATTCTTAAGAACCCAACGGGCCCTTCCCCTCGAATCAGACAAAGAAAGAAGGGAATCCCGTCAAGTTCCTACGCTTTCATGTCTACAACTCAATTCATCCGATTACTACAGAGATGAACCTAATCCGGAATATGAACCATAAAAGAAAATACCTATTAAACCGATCACAAGAATACCAGTTACAGTACCTATTATCCAAAGAGGAATCCTTCCAGTAGTATCGGCCATTTACTCCACTTCCCTCCAATTTAAT